ATTCATTTCTTTCCTTTGAATATAGGATATAGTAATATTTCTTACATTTATGAGGCTAACCAGGAGACCGTATATCTGGATATTATTCATCATTTTTTGATTCAATTGATTCAAACGTCCAGTCCATCTTAATTGCAAAGGAAAATCTCCTTTAAATAATATGTTTAGTTTTTCAATTGATTCTAAAAAAGATTCTTCAATATTGTTTTGATTCTTTAATTCAAAATATTGTTTTGAATTGGATGGGCTAAAATTTAAAAAATCCTCACCCTCCTCTTGCCTTCCCTTTCTATTTTGATTTTCACTAAAATTTGGATTTCTATTCAAATTAAAAAGAAGTAAGTTGCTTGGGATAAACCAAGGTTTCTCTTTATATTTATGATAAAGTATCACAAGCTCTGGAAAGAAAAAAATTTTCGGATTTGATATGAGGCGATTTAAGATTAATAATTTTTCATTCATTCCCATCCAATCAAAAAAGACCTTTTTGTAATTGATTTCGGAATTTGAATCGATCGGAAGATAAAAAAGACCATTATTATGAATTTTATCCCCTATTTTGTTTTGGTCCTTATTAGGTTCAACCTGAATATTTTTATTCAATTTCCAACCCAAATATTTTCTATCTTTATTTTTTTCCATATATATATAATTGCTTTTTCCTAGATAATTCTTGATAGGAATATTTTTGAGTATGTTAACAATTTTTTCTTTCTTTCTGGTGGAATTTTCTTGCTTCTTATTTGTTTCTAATGATGATCTATAAATATAGGCCTTCTTTTTAGTTTCAGAATCAATATATTTATATGATAAACGATCATATCTATAGTTTTTTTGAAAATTATCTTCTTTATTTGGTAATAAATAGACTTTCGAGTTTTTTTTTTTTTTGTAATCAAATAATGGGTCTTTTTCATAGGAATACCATTTGTTTAGATCCTTATTTTGAGACGTCTGGCATTTCTTTTTTCCATTTCGCCCTTTTTGTGGGACTAATCTAGACCATGTAATCTGAGATAAATCGTATTGATAATGACCTCTTAACCAGTTTTTCCAGGGATTCATTCCATAATTTGGAAGTTGATTATGTGTTACTTCGGAATCAAATATTCCTTGTCTTCCAAAAAAATCCTTTATTTCATTCTTAAGAAAAAAAGACGGTCCATTATACTGAAGAATAGATCTGAACTTATTGAAGTGAATAACCTGGGTTTGTGATAATTTGAAAAATACATATTTTTGTGACAAGTAAGATAAATCAAAAAAAATATGTGACTTCCCCTTACTATTTCTAAGATTATCAAAAGCCTTTTTTATATTGATAGTCGAAATAAAGTCCATTTTATTTTTTTTTTTTTTCTTTTCTTGATTTGTTTCGTTATTGTCAATGTATTTCTTAATAATTTTTTTTGTTGATTCCATAAAAAGTTGTAGAGCGATTCTGCGCATATTAATGATACATAGAAAGATATCTATGTATATCTTTTCAAAGAAAAATTGAATTAATAATTCAATATTTTTTATTTTGAATATTTTCCAAATTTTTGGCGGTGATTTTCCATTATTCTTTTTTTTTTTTTTCGTTATTTCTATTTGATTTATGATTGTGTTTCTTTTATCAATTCTATGTTTCATTTCTTCTTCTGCCTGTGAATAATTTGTGAAACCTGTAGATCGATTTTGACTAAGTGATTCATGAATTATCGGATTGCTTATTATAAAATCCTTTTCTATTTCAGTTTCATTTGATTTGTATATTTCTCGCGGTATAAATAATGGAATTTTCTTTCCTTTTAAAAGTTCTTTTAGTATTTGTTTTACAAATACTAATGCTTTTTCTTCTTTTTTTTTTATTTTTTTTAAAGCTCTTCGAACTCTAAAATGAAATTTTCTTATTTTGACTTTATAGTCTATATCTTTCAAAATTGGTTCAAAAAAGGAAGGTGTTTTTCGCGGAGGACCAAAAGGATATTCCGTTTCCATTCCAAAAACTGTTAAAAAACAAGAATCAAAATCATCTTGTTGCTTTTGATCTCTATCAGAGAGTCGTAGCTTAGATTTGTGCCAAGGTTTCAAACGAAAAGGATATAGGATTTTGATTTGAAAACCTTCGCTGAACCAATTTTTAGGAAATTCTGTTTTGGAAAATTGAAGACCATTATAGCTACACTTTAGATAAATTTCTCTATTCCAATCTTGGAAATCCTCGTACCATTCCGGAGATTGTCTCAATAAAATACGGCCGATATTCTTAGCTATTATTAATAAGGGTAATTTAATATATCTTCTAAAAATTGATTGAGCTAGTAACAGAACACTTCTTGATTTTTGTGCATATGGAATGTTCTCCCAGAATTCTATTGCGTCTTCCTGGTCGTTTTTTTTTATTTGGAATTGTTGATTTAAAATCTCGAATTCTGACTTTTTGCCCGACCAATCTCTAATAAAAAAAAAAAGTTTCATTAGGTCAGATATAGGAAAAGGAAAATCTTCCGTTTTT